TGATTCCAATCCTATCTCTCTTTTTTTTAAGAGATTCTTTTTTTTTCTAATGAAGGGGTTTTTTCTTCCATTAAAAAAAGAAAGTTACCCCTTCCCTAAAAAAAAAAAGAATTTACTGAACTTATTTAATTAACCTCTCATTGATGTATTGTTTCGTCGAGATTTAAATCACGATGTCATTTTCTTGTTCCTGAATGGGCCCTTTGAATTCTTTTAGGTTCATGTTCTACTCCGGGGAAAGATCTATCCGAATTCTAGTTGTACATATAGGACAAATGATCTCAGTACCACTTCTTTTTGCTACGAGTTTTTTTTTCAATTCGTTTCATGTCTCCAAAAAACTATTCAATGTATTTATTATAATGGTTGACATGGCAGTTTAAGAGTGCTTCTCTAATTAAATAAATAAAATAGAAGAATCTTCTATGCATAGCTACAAGCGGTAATTCTACATATATTACTATTACCCATTTGGTATTTTATGAGCAGAGCCTGGATACTCCATTTTTTTGGTCCAAGTTAACCATAAATTCTTCTAATTAAGAATATTGCTCCTCAATCTAAATTAATCTAATTTAACTTCACGCTACACATGATTGATTCTTCAATCAATACAATATTTCTTGGGCGAAACAGAGGATATCTCGATCGGGGGAGAAAATGGGGAAATTCCATATGACCCAATATGTCTGACAAGTCGCACTATACGTCAACCCAAACTGCATCTTCCTCTCCAGGACTCCGAAAAGGTACTTTTGGAACACCAATGGGCATTAAATTAAAGAAAAAATTTAAGTACTATACTTCACTTTAATATGGAAACGTAAGAATGAGTTTATTGTCTTCTTCGAAGGTTTTTAGAGAAAGATAGAATTAAGAAATAAAAATCTTAATGAAGAGATAGATCGTTCGAATAATAAAAAGGATCCATACATTCATTCCCCCAAAATAGGACTAATGCTCCCATTGCGTATTGGTACTTATCGGGTATAGAATAGATCTGCTTCTCTTTCTTCTTACGAACAGAATTCAGCCGTTATTTTCAACGGAATACAATAAAAAGTAACCTTTTCTCATACAGAATTCGCTGAAAAGATTAGGTAAATAGTATAAGTCTATTGCAATGCGATAAAGTTACATAGTGTCTATTTTTCTTTGAGAAAGGGGTATTTCCATGGGTTTGCCTTGGTATCGTGTTCATACTGTCGTATTGAATGATCCCGGCCGATTGCTTTCTGTCCATATAATGCATACGGCTCTAGTTTCCGGTTGGGCCGGTTCGATGGCTCTATATGAATTGGCGGTTTTTGATCCCTCTGACCCTGTTCTTGATCCAATGTGGAGACAAGGTATGTTCGTTATACCCTTCATGACTCGTTTAGGAATAACCAATTCATGGGGTGGTTGGAGTATTTCAGGAGGAACTGTAACGAATTCGGGTATTTGGAGCTATGAAGGCGTGGCCGGAGCACATATTGTGTTTTCTGGCTTGTGTTTTTTAGCGGCCATCTGGCATTGGGTGTATTGGGACTTAGAAATATTCTGTGATGAACGTACAGGAAAACCTTCTTTGGATTTGCCCAAAATCTTTGGAATTCATTTATTTCTTTCAGGAGTGGCTTGCTTTGGCTTTGGCGCATTTCATGTAACGGGCTTATATGGTCCTGGAATATGGGTATCTGATCCTTATGGACTAACTGGAAAAGTACAATCTGTAAGTCCAGCGTGGGGCGCGGAAGGTTTTGATCCTTTTGTTCCCGGCGGAATCGCCTCTCATCATATTGCAGCAGGTACACTGGGCATATTGGCAGGCCTATTCCATCTTAGTGTCCGTCCGCCTCAACGTCTCTACAAAGGATTACGTATGGGCAATATTGAAACTGTACTTTCTAGTAGTATCGCTGCTGTTTTTTTTGCAGCTTTTGTTGTTGCTGGAACTATGTGGTATGGTTCAGCAACAACCCCAATCGAGTTATTTGGTCCCACTCGTTATCAGTGGGATCAGGGATACTTCCAGCAAGAGATATATCGAAGAGTTGGTGCCGGACTAGCTGAAAATCTAAGTTTATCGGAAGCTTGGTCTAAAATTCCTGAAAAATTAGCTTTTTATGATTACATTGGTAATAATCCGGCAAAAGGGGGATTATTCAGAGCGGGCTCAATGGATAGCGGGGATGGAATAGCTGTTGGATGGTTAGGACATCCCGTCTTTAGAGATAAAGAAGGGCGCGAGCTTTTTGTACGTCGTATGCCTACTTTTTTTGAAACATTCCCGGTAGTTTTAGTAGATGGAGATGGAATTGTTCGGGCAGATGTTCCTTTTCGAAGGGCAGAATCAAAGTATAGTGTCGAACAAGTAGGTGTAACTGTTGAGTTCTATGGTGGCGAACTCAATGGAGTCAATTATAGCGATCCTGCTACTGTGAAAAAATATGCTAGGCGCGCACAATTAGGCGAAATTTTTGAATTAGACCGGGCTACTTTAAAATCTGATGGTGTTTTTCGTAGTAGTCCAAGGGGTTGGTTCACTTTTGGGCATGCTTCGTTTGCTTTGCTTTTCTTTTTTGGACATATTTGGCATGGCGCTAGAACCTTGTTTAGAGATGTTTTTGCTGGTATTGATCCAGATTTGGATGCTCAAGTGGAATTTGGAGCATTCCAAAAACTTGGAGATCCAACTACAAAGAGACAAGTAGTTTGATACAAGACTGCTCTGGTATCTTTATCCTCTATCTCTATTTTTTTCTCGGGTACCCGAGAAAAAAATAGAGACTTGAATCAACTTCTTTTTGTTGATTCTTTACCCTCTTTTTTTATGGTAAATGATCCCACTCAATCAAATGAATAGATGTGAAAGCTATAATTGTAAACCACGATCGAATCTATGGAAGCATTGGTTTATACATTCCTTTTAGTCTCGACTTTAGGGATAATTTTTTTCGCTATCTTTTTTCGAGAACCACCTAAGGTTCCGACTAAAAAATAATGAAATAATTTTTCATTATAGAAACTGAAGTAATGGGCTCTCATATCAAGAGGCTCATTACTTCAACAAGTCTAGTCTCCGTGTTCCTCGAATGGATCTCTTAGTTGTTGAGAGGGTTGCCCAAAAGCGGTATATAAGGCGTACCCCGTAAAGCTTACAAGTAAACCTGATATGAAGATGGCGACTAAGGTTGCTGTTTCCATTTTTAGAAAATTTCAAGATCACAATGGATCTACGATAAGATCGTTTATTTATTTACAATTACAACGGAATAGTATACAAAGTCAACCGATCTCAACCAATGATTAAATAGGATTTATGGCTACACAAACCGTTGAGGGTAGTTCTAGATCTAGGCCAAGACAAACTACTGTAGGGAGTTTATTGAAACCATTGAATTCAGAATATGGTAAAGTAGCTCCGGGCTGGGGGACTACACCACTTATGGGAGTTGCAATGGCTCTATTTGCAATATTCCTATCTATTATTTTGGAAATTTATAATTCTTCCGTTTTACTGGATGGAATTTCAATGAGTTAGGTTTATAAGAACTATGAACCTCTAGTTTTTCAATCAAAAAAAATTTTATTTAAAACTTGGATTTATAGACCTTTTTGGTAGTTCGACTGTGGTATTTCTTTTTTCGGTATTTCCGGAATATGAGCGTGTGACTTGTTATAATTGATCCTATTGATAATACAGAGAACGGCCCTGTCATCTCTATTAAGATGATTCCACCCCGTCGGATATTTATTCTAATATCTGGAACACGGAATATTATAGAAAAAAGTAAGAAAAAAAAAATATTCTAACTATGATTCATACCTATTATTTAGACCTCGCAACCGGACTAAAAAAAATTTCAGATGGGTATTTCCTAAATTAAATAGTTTTTCTTTCTTTAGACTTATGAAATGAATTTTATCTGAAGAACAACTTCTTTCTCTAGATTTTGTTGAGTCATTACATCCACTCATTGAAATTGAATAATTGATGATCAAATGGTTTTTACTCAAAGAACCCTTTTATTTAGCTTGGGATTAAATCATCGTGGTTCTTGTATGAACCTGAGGTTTTAATTGATTTATAGGGTCTTAACAAGGGAATTCCTATCAACAGTAAAACAAAAGTCGACCCGCATTACGCACAAAAAACAAAAAATTAAATAACAAAAACAAACAAAAATAGGAAAGAGAAGATTCAAGAGGCCTGGAACGATCAATATAAAGAAAAAGAAAGGTGTACGAGCTAACTTGATATTTTTGGCATTAGTATCACAAAGAAGAGATTTCGGATTTTTTTTACTTCCTATCTTTGGCACAAATTGCATCGAGCAGCTAAGAAGTTTTGAACTTTCTATTGTATATCCGTCAAAATCGGTATTTGTGTGTTTCTGTTTGAGCCGTACGAGATGAAATTCTCATATACGGTTCTCGGGGGGGGGTCCTCTCGGATTCCCTATCTCAATAAAGTATATGATTGGTTCGAGGAACGTCTCGAGATTCAAGCGATTGCAGATGATATAACTAGTAAATATGTTCCTCCTCATGTCAACATATTTTATTGTCTAGGAGGAATCACGCTTACTTGTTTTTTAGTACAAGTAGCTACGGGTTTTGCTATGACTTTTTACTATCGTCCAACTGTTACGGAGGCCTTTTCCTCTGTTCAATACATAATGACTGAAGCTAACTTTGGTTGGTTAATTCGCTCAGTTCATCGATGGTCAGCAAGTATGATGGTTCTAATGATGATTCTGCACGTATTTCGTGTGTATCTTACAGGTGGTTTTAAAAAACCCCGCGAATTAACTTGGGTTACAGGTGTGGTTCTGGCTGTATTGACTGCATCTTTTGGTGTAACTGGTTATTCCTTACCTCGGGACCAAATTGGTTATTGGGCAGTAAAAATTGTGACAGGCGTGCCTGACGCTATTCCTATAATAGGATCTCCTTTGGTAGAGTTATTACGTGGAAGTGCTAGTGTGGGTCAATCTACCTTGACTCGTTTTTATAGTTTACACACTTTTGTATTGCCTCTTCTTACTGCCGTATTTATGTTAATGCACTTCCCAATGATACGTAAGCAAGGTATTTCAGGTCCTTTATAGTTATAGCTTTATTTTATAGAGAAAACAGATCATAGATATTTGTAATTTCTGATATATCCTATCGGGAAGGAACAATAGTATTTCATTGCTACAAATATGTATTATTGAAAAAATAAGACATTTTTTTTGATACTTCTCTTCAACTCCGAAGTAGTTTAGTTCTTATTTGATAAGAATAGTTGAAGTGGATTCTCCGAAGAGAGGATGGATGGATTATGGGAGTGTGTGACTTGAACTATTGATTGGGCCATGCCGATATATTATTTTATCCGCCACGTTGAAATTCACAACCAAACGTGTCTCCGCATCCAACCACCACGTAAATCCCCCTATGTAGCATAGGATAGGCCGGTTCGCTTGAGGAGAATTTTTTCTATGATCATGTCCGAATTATGTCATGCATGAACAGGCTCCGTAAGATCCTGTAGAATAAGTGATGTGGCACGATCCAATGTTTTATCTATCCCACTTACTTATTTATAGTATGGAAATGCATTCATTTCTTCTGCATCGACCTCGATCTATAATATGATACTATCGGAGTGAAATAAGAGATCTAAGGAAGAACAGAGGCTATACTTTATTAGTAACAAGTAAAGACTTTGTATGTAATAAAATCGAGATGTTGTGGGGAAAAAAACGAATAAAATCAAAAAGACATGAGACAGTCCAAAAAGCCCTTGATTATGATCAAATTTTTAAGCTTACTTGGATATTGAGCATTTATCTGTAAGAACTAAATTATTTGCACTGAATATGAATAGGTGCAACTTCAGAAATGGGACCTAGTAAATCCTTTATCACTTACATAGAATCATTCTATTTTATATGTGTGGATATCTATAAAATATAGATTTTCTATCAATCTATTTCTGTAATTCTTTTGAATCTTGCTCGAGCCGGATGATGAAAAATTATCATGTCCGGTTCTTTCGGGGGATGGATCCATAAGAATTCACCTATCCCAATAACAAAGAAACCTGACTTGAACGATCCTGTATTAAGAGCTAAATTGGCCAAAGGGATGGGGCATAATTATTATGGAGAACCCGCATGGCCAAATGATCTTTTATATATTTTTCCGGTAGTAATTCTAGGTACTATTGCATGTAATGTCGGCTTAGCAGTCCTAGAACCATCAATGATTGGTGAACCGGCAGATCCATTTGCAACTCCTTTGGAAATATTGCCCGAATGGTACTTTTTTCCTGTATTTCAAATACTCCGCACAGTACCCAATAAATTATTGGGTGTTCTTTTAATGGTTTCAGTACCAACAGGATTATTAACAGTACCCTTTTTGGAGAATGTTAATAAATTCCAAAATCCATTTCGTCGTCCAGTAGCTACAACAGTCTTTTTGATCGGTACCGTAGTAGCTCTTTGGTTAGGTATTGGAGCAACATTACCTATTGATAAATCTCTAACTTTAGGTCTTTTTCAAATTGATTCAACTGTGAAATACCACGATGTAGGTATCTAGGGAATAGTCGCTTCTAAAGTGAATCCTCCCTAGATACATGAATTTTATTATGATCTATTTCGCGAAAATACGAATTGTGTGTCGAAGATAAAAAATGAAGTTTTTTTTTTATTTTTAATAAAAAAAGAATATGAAAAAATTTCTTTAAAACGAAAACTTATTCTTAGGTAAATGGATTGCGAAATGTTTCTGTAGAGTGTCCAATATCCGTTTTACATCTTCTGTACGAAAATATTCAATTCTCATAAGATCCTCCTGACTGTTACTCAAAAGGTCCAATAATGTATGTATATTGGACTTTTTGAAACAATTATAGGCCCTAGGAGATAGTTCTAATTGGTCAATAAAAATACATTTCAATGGAATTCCTTTTTTGTTTTTCCTTAGCTTAGTTAATCCATTTTGAAAGGTACAAGGAGGTAGAGTAAACCTGTTTTTATTTTCCTCGAAATGAATGTTCCTTTCCTCCGCATGCAGAAAAGGAATAAATAAATTAATCAAATTACGCGAAGCTTCATAAAGTGCTTCCTTAGGAGTTAAACTTCCATTCGTCCATATTTCTAGAAAAAGTATTTCTTGTTTTTCATTTCCATTTCCATAAGAATGAATACTATGATTTGCATTTCGAACAGGCATGGATACAGCATCTATAGGAAAACTTCCGTTTTGAGAGTTATTTGTGGGGTTCATACGGTATCCGCGATCTCTATTGATTTTTAATCCAATACGCAAATCAATTGGTTCCGTCAGGTTAGCTATATACTGTGTTGTGTCAACTATTTCCACGGAAGGCGGTGAGATGATATCTTGAGCGGTTACGTACCTAGGACCTCTAACGCAAATGGATGCGTCTCTAACTCCATACAGATTACTTCTCAATACAATTTCTTTCAAATTTATTAAAATTTCATGTACCGATTCCTCAATACCTACTATCGTAGAATATTCATGTGGCACTTTCTCAGATTTAGCACGTGTGATACATGTTCCTTCTATTTCTCCAAGTAAAGCCCTTCGCATGGCAATACCTATGGTATCGGCTTGCCCTTTCATGAGCGGGGACAGAATGAAACGACCATAATAAAGACGCGTACTGTCTACTCTTGATTCAACACATTTCCACTGTAGTGTTCGAGTGGATCCTGCTATTTCCTCTCGAACCATACTAATATTATTATTTGATTAGATCATTGAATCGTTTATTTCTCTTGAAATCCATTTAATTCTTTTTTTTACACACGTCTTTTTTTGGGAGGTCTACATCCATTATGTGGCATAGGTGTTACATCACGTATGAAACTTAATAGTATACCACTTCTACGAATAGCCCGTAATGCTGCGTCTCTTCCGAGACCAGGACCTTTTATCATAACTTCTGCTCGTTGCATACCTTGATCTACTACAGTACGAATAGCATCTAAAGCGGCTGCTTGCGCAGCATAGGGTGTTCCCCTTCTTGTGCCTTTGAATCCAGAAGTACCGGCGGAGGCCCAAGAAACCACTCGACCTCGTACATCTGTAACAGTTACAATGGTATTGTTGAAACTGGCTTGAACATGAATAACTCCTTTTGGTATTCTACGTCCAGTCTTACGTAAATTAATACGCCCATTCCTACGCGAACCAATTCTTTGTATAGGTTTTGCCATATTTTATCATCTCATAAATATGAATCAGAAATATATAAAAAGATATGGAGATATCCATTTTATGTTAAAACAAATCTTTTATTTTTACATAACCATAACCACTCTTTGAGAAACTTTAGAAAGATTATCCTTGTCTCTGTTTATGTCTCGGATTGGAACAAATCACTATAATTCGTCCGCGCCTACGGATCAGTCGACATTTTTCACAAATTTTACGAACAGAAGCCCTTATTTTCATATTTCTTACTCCTTACTTTAATTTTTAATCTATTCCTTGGAAGAAAATAAGTCTCTTGTTTTTTTTTTTTTTTGCTTCAAATTGTATCTTTGATGAAAGGGATTTTTTCAAAAAGAATCTATCTAATCGTTCGAATCTTTGTTCCGAAGTCTATAAATTATACGTCCCCTGGTTGAATGAATAATATTGCCTTATTTTTATTTTGATTCTATCCCCCGGCAGTGTTTGTATCAAACTGCGTCGTATCTTCCCCGAAATATAACCTAGAATTAGATCTTCATTATATAAAATATAAACGGATTCGGGGAGCATACCATTGGGAAATGATTCAGTAATTAAACCTTCATGAATCATTTTTTTTTTCATTCCAGGAAACCTTTTTGAAGTATCAACTAATGGAGGAAGAGTTATATAACTCACCTTTCCTCTCTATTTCACAAATAGGAAGTTAGAGATAAAATTAGGATACCAGAGGAGGATCACCATATATAACACAAAATTTCTCCTCCAATTTTTTCTAGTCTAGCTTCTCGATCTGTCATTATGCCTCGAGAAGTGGAAAGAATTACAATTCCCATTCCACCTAAAATCTTAGGAATTTTTTTATAGTTGGAATAAATTCGTAGACCGGGTCGACTTATACGTTTTAAAATCGTTTTATATATTCCTTTCCTAGTTCTTTTATGGCGCAAGGTTGAAACCAAGAAATTTTTATTACTTTCCTGATGTTTCCGAACATTTTCAATAAAACCCTCTCGTAGGAGTATTTTAACAATGTTTTCGGTGATATTTGTGGATACTATTCGAACCGTTCCATTTTTACTCATGTTAGCATTTCTTATAGAAGTTATTATATCAGCAATAGTGTCTCTGCCCATGACGAATTATAATTATTGGTGCTTCTTAATTTTGATATAATCAACATGTTTTTTTATTTGAATACTTCAAAGTATTCATTATTTAATTAAATTTGAAATTTTTTATTAAATTAATTTTTAAATTTAGTAAAAGTATATGCGTGAGACACAATCTATTAATTGGGTTTATTTCAGATATCCTACTAGAACAATATCCTAATTTGATCTATGACTATGAGTCTTTGATCTATGACTATGAGTCTTTATAATACCTCGGGAGCTAATGAAACTATTTTAGTAAAATTCAACTGTCTCAATTCCCGAGCAATCGCGCCAAAAACTCGAGTTCCTTTTGGATTTCCTTCTTGATCAATGACAACCGCTGCATTGTCATCATATCGTATTATCATACCGTTGTCACGTTTGAGTTCTTTACATGTACGTACAATTACAGCTCTTATTACTTCTGATCTTTCTAGAGGCATATTGGGCACTGCTTCTTTAATTACAGCAACAATAACGTCACCAATATGAGCATATCTATGATTACCAGCTCCTATGATTCGAATACACATTAATTCTCGAGCTCCACTGTTATCTGCTACATTCAAAAGGGTCTGAGGTTGAATCATATCATTTTTATTTGAATTTTTTATTTCAATGCAAAGAATGAGGAAAAAGAAGAAATAGTATTTGTCTAGAAATAAAGAAACTCGTGGTTGTTTTTTCATCCCTTTTTTATATTTAGTTCTACACCCCTATCCTGAAATAACAAATTGAGTTTTTATAGGCATTTTGCACGCAGCTATTGAAATTGCTGCTCTGGCTACAGTTTCTGAGACTCCGCCCATTTCGTAAAGTATTCGACCGGGTTTAACAACAGATACCCAATATTCGGGAGATCCCTTTCCCGACCCCATACGTGTTTCTGCGGGCCTTACTGTAATAGGTTTATCGGGAAAAACACGTACCCATATTTTTCCACCACGACGTGCATATCGTGTCATTGCTCTTCGTCCTGCTTCTATTTGTCTAGCGGTAATCCAAGCGGGTTCAAGTGCCTGAAGAGCATATCTGCCGAAGCAAATATGATTACCCCGGCAAGATATTCCTTTCATTCTTCCTCTATGTTGCTTACGAAATCTGGTTCTTTTGGGGTTATAGTTGATGGTTTTTTCCCACCTCTACTACAGAACCGGACATGAGAGTTTCTTCTCATCCAGCTCCTCACGAATGAAAGGATTCGATAATATTACAGATGCACATGTATTTAATAACTAATACATTAAACTAAGTAATGGGATTTATTGATATTATATTTCATTTATTAGATAAGAAGCTGTATATACGGTTAGATTTGTCTATTTCTAGATATAGATAATGTTTCTTTTTTATACCGGATCCTTATTTTTTTTTTTTTTACTTTTATTTTAATAAATTTTTGAATCAAGACAATATTGGAATCCAATAAATAAGAAATAAGGGTTTCGCGGGCGAATATTGACTCTTTCCTTTTCCTGCTTTATTCGTAGGATCAATCCACAACCTCTCCGAGTAAAAAAAAAATTGTTCTTGGTTCATTCCGCCATCCCGCCTGCTCAATCATTTGGATTCTTTTAAATAGAATCCTATATAGTCACAGGTTTCATCGTTCCTATAGCTTCTCCATTAATGATTAGGCCTGAACTCTGCAATGGAGCTCTCAACAAAATCTGTTTCCGAGTCAATCTCCTCAGTTTCTATTAACCGGAAGCTCTTTATTATTTATATATCATTTATTATTTATATATCAATCGATACAATATTAAACAATATTAAAACAATATGAAATTAATGCTTTATTACACTGCCTTTTATTTATATGAGGTAATTCATAGACCATACATATTGGAATTATATATCATTGATATTTTTATTCTCTCTTTCTATCACCTTTCCATTTATCCGCATCCCTTTATTTTTATTTCAAATCCACAATCATATTTTTTTGTTATGGAACAATTCCAGTTGTTACAACTATATGATTGATCCAGTCATATAGTGACTGTTTTTGGGATCTCGACAATATGAAGCAATAAGTTAGTTATTAGTTTTTAATTTTTTTTTATATATAGTAGTTGTAGTTATTGAATTAATATTAGGGATCAGTCTTTTTTTGATCCTACTAAAAACTATAAAGAAAAAACTAACGAGTCACACACTAAGCATAGCAATAATAAAAAAAAAAGTTAATTTCTTTTTTATTCAACCTTATAGAATTCGAATTATTTTATTTTTTTGATTTAACAGAAAAACAGAAAAAGTTTCTAGTTTTTTGTTCTATATATCACTATATTACTGGATAGAATGACAAGATAAATAAAGGTCCATTATTCTTCATCCACAAATATCCAAATTTTGAGGCCGAGTACTCCATGGATAGTTCGAATTGTATAGGAACAATGATCAATTTTAGCGCGAATTGTTTGTAGAGGAACCCTACCTTCTCTGATCCATTCGACACGTGCAATTTCTTTTCCGTCAATACGTCCTGCAATTTGTATTTGAATTCCTTTTGTATCTGTTTGTTCAGTTAATTCAATAGCTCTTTTCATTGCCTTTCGAAATGAAACTCTATTTCTTAATTGAGAAGCCATATATTCTGCAAGAATATTGGGGTCTCCATAAGGTTTTTCTATTCGTGTGATAGCAATGTTGATTCTTCGGTTCACAGAACGAAATTCTTTTTGTACATTCATCTGTAATTCTTCGATTCCTCGTGTTCGGCCCTCTATTAATAAATTTGGGAATCCAATATGAATTATAACCTGGATTAAATCAATTCTTTTTTTAATTTCTATACGCGCAATTCCAATTCCTTCGAAACCTGAGGATATTTTTTTATTTTTTTGTACATAGTTCTTTATACAATTCCGTATTTTCTCATCTTCTTGTAGACCCACAGAAAAATTTTTTGGTTGTGCGAACCAAAAGGAATGATGATTTTGGGTTGTACCAAGTCTGAAACCAAGCGGATTTATTTTTTGTCCCATATTTTTTATTATATTATCTTTCCATCTATTTTTTTCTAAATATGAATCTAAATCTTAAATTCATCGAAAGATAATTTTGATTTATCTTTTAATACAATTGTTATATGACAAGTTGGCCTTTTTATCGGATAACTACGTCCTCGAGCTCTAGGTCTTAATTTTTTCACAAAAGAACCTCCATTGACTTCGGCTTTACTAATGAATAAATCGGTTTCGTTCAAACCCATATTATGACTAGCGTTTGCTGCTGCGGAATAAACCAATTTAAAAATGGGATAAGATGCTCGATAAGGCATAAGTTCCAATATCATAAGCGTTTCCTCATAAGAACGCCCGCGAATCTGATCAATTACTCTTTGCGCTTTAAAAATAGACATACATATATGTTGAGCTAAAACTTTTACTTCTCCACTCGAATTTGAGTTCTTTTTCTTTATCATAAGGTTATCTCCCGCCAATGAATGATAAGTATCTATTTTTTTTCCAAATTAACGACGAGATTTATTATCGTTTCTCGCATGTCTCGCGAAAGTCAGAGTCGGCGCGAATTCTCCCAATTTGTGACCTACCATACGATCTGTTATATAAATAGGTAAATGTTCCTTTCCATTATGAATAGCGATTGTATGGCCAATCATTTTGGGTATAATGGTAGATGCCCGAGACCAAGTTACTATTATTTCTTTCTCCTCCCTCATGTTGAGTTTTTCAATTTTTCTTGATAAATGATTAGCTACAAAAGGGTTTTTTTTTAGTGAACGTGCCACAGCTGATTACTCCTTTTTTTACATTTTAAAGATTGGCATTCTATGTCCAATAGAATATCTCGATCTAAGTATGAAGGTAAGAATAAATACAATAATGATGAATGGAAAAAAGAGAAAATCCTTTAGCTAGATAAGGGGCGGATGTAGCCAAGTGGATCAAGGCAGTGGATTGTGAATCCACCACGCGCGGGTTCAATTCCCGTCGTTCGCCCATCACATTATTTCAAATTCAAAAAATTCTATTTTCAATATTCCTATTTACGGCGACGAAGAATAAAACTATCACTATATTTTTTCCTTTTCCGACTTCTTCTTCCAAGCGCAGGATAACCCCAAGGAGTTGTGGGTTTTTTTCTACCAATTGGGGCTTTCCCTTCCCCACCTCCATGGGGATGGTCTACAGGGTTCATAACTACTCCTCTTACTACAGGACGCTTACCTATCCAACACTTCGATCCGGCTCTACCCAAACTTTGTTGATTCACCCCAACATTACCCACTTGTCCGACTGTTGCTAAGCAGTTTTTGGATATCAAACGGACCTCCCCGGATGGTAATCTTAATGTGGCTGATTTACCCTCTTTTGCGATCAGTTTCGCTACAGCGCCCGCCGCTCTAGCTAATTGTCCACCCTTTCCAAGCGTGATTTCTATGTTATGTATGGCCGTGCCTAAGGGCATATCGGTTGAAGTAGATTCTTCTTTTAAAAACCTCTTCCCAAACTGTACAAGCTTCTTCCAAAGCATACGGCTTTCTAGATGTATATGATGATATCTAGACAGATGGATCTTTATCTTATATGAATCGTATGATGAAGTACCACATGAGTGGATATATAGGAATCCAAATCTGCCGAATCACTCATGTATGATCTTCTACATCCTAGGTCTCCCCGTTCCATCATCTGGCTTATGTTCTTCATGTAGCATTCAGACCGAATGACTCTATGAAATTACGTCGATACTTCCACATATTACGGGTAACGTAGGAGACATCTCTATTTTTCCCCGGGGGATCTTTATAATTACCACTGCTTAGCTTTCAATTCGCCTCTGACCATCAAATTAAATGTGAATAACCCGTCCTCCTCTCTTTGAAACAAGGGGCGCTTCCGGTTCTGTGCGTGCTTCAAACAATTTTGTCTTCTCCATATTACCATATCTCTAGAGTCAATAATTTTCTATGAGGAACTACTGAACTCAATCACTTGCTGCCGTTACTCAACAGTTTTCTGTTGAGGTCTATCCCATAGAGGTACTCAAATTGGATCAGTGATTGATTTCTAGGTTTCATCGTAAACCTAATTGGTTACTTCCAATTACGTAAATCAATAGTTCAAACCGCACTCAAAGGTAGGGCATTTCCCATTGATATAGGGACTTCTGTACCAGAAATAATGGTATCTCCAATTATAGCCCCTCTGGGGTGTAAAATATATCTTTTCTCGCCATCCCCATAATGTATGAGACAAATGTATGCATTTCGATTAGGGTCATATTCTATGGTTACGATTCTACCAGATATGTCTTTTTCATTCCGTCGAAAATCGATTTTACGGTATAGACGCTTATGACCTCCCCCTCTATGTCTTGCGGTAATGATTCCTCTGGCATTACGACCTTTACCACAATGATGCTGTCCACAGATCAAATTATTTCGTGGATTGGATTTCATTTGACTGTCTATGGCTCTATTACGTGTGCTCGGGGTAGAAGTTTTGTATAAATGTATCGCCGTGTTATTAAGTATTTTGCTTTAAGTTCTTTTCTCTATAAGAGGTGGAATAGAATAACCCGGTTGAAGCGTAATGATCATACGTCTGTAATGCATTGTATGTCCCATAATAGGTCCTATTCTTCTACCCTTTCCTGGGAGTCGATGACTATTCATAGCTATTACCTTGACACCAAAGAAGAGTTCGACCCAATGCTTTATTTCTGTCCTAGTTGATCCTGATTCGACATTAGAAGTATATTGATTGTTCCCCAATAACCGAATACTTTTTTCTGTAAATACTGCATATTTGATTCCATCCATAACTCCATTTTCTTCCCTATGAGTTCCAGTATCGATAAGAATTCTAGTTCTTACTGTTCATATGTTATGGTATGAATATACCATACCAATTCGTTATGTATGGATGATGAGATTCCATTGATACAGAGCCAATTCCAATAGACTTATTGAACGTTCCCATTGGCGTGCATCCAGCAGGAATTGAACCTACGAATTTGCCAATTATGAGTTGGGCGCTTTAACCATTCAGCCATGGATGCTTAACAGGGCTCATTGTACATCGTGAATAACCAAATTCCAATTGAAATGAAATCTTTAGGAGGAATCAATGAAAATCTTTAGGAGGAATCAATGAAACGATATCAATTCAAATCCTGGATCTTCGAATTGAGAGAGATATTGAGTGAGATCAAGAATTCTCACTATTTCTTAGATTCATGGATCAAATTCGATTCAGTGGGATCTTTCACTCACATTTTTTTCCACCAAGAACGTTTTATGAAACTCTCTGACCCCCGAATTTGGAGTATCCTACTTTCACGTGATTCACAGGGTTCAACAAGCAATCGATATTTCACGATCAAAGGTGTAGTACTGCTTGTAGTAGTGGTCCTTATATCTGGTATTACCAATCGAAAGATGGTCGAAAGAAAAAATCTCTATTTGATGGAGCTTCTTCCTATACCTATGAATTCCATTGGACCCAGAAATGAGACATTGGAAGAATCTTTTTGGTCTTCCAATATCAATAGATTGATTGTTTCACTCCTGTATCTTCCAAAAGAGAAAAAGATTTCTGAGAGTTGTTTCATGGATCCGCAAGAGAGTACTTGGGTTCTCCCAATAAATAAAAAGTGTATCATGCCTGAATCGAACCGGGGTTCGCAGTGGTGGAGGAACCGGATCGGAAAAAAGAGGGATTCTAGTTGTAAGATAGCTAATGAAACCGTAGCTGTAATTGAGATCTCATTCAAAGAGAAAGATAGCAAATATCTGGAGTTTCTTTTTTTATCCTATACGGATGATCCGATCCGCAAGGACCATGATTGGGAATTGTTTGATCGTCTTTCTCCGAGGAAGAAGCGAAACATAATCAACTTGAATTCGGGACAGCTATTCGAAATCTTAGGGAAAGACTTGATTTGTTATCTCATGTCTGCTTTTCGTGAAAAAAGACCAATTGAAGGGGAGGGTTTCTTCAAACAACAAGGAGCTGAGGCAACTATTCAATCAAATGATATTGAGCACGTTTCCCATCTCTTCTCGAGAAACAAGTGGGGTATTTCTTTGCAAAATTGTGCTCAATTTCATATGTGGCAATTCCGCCAAGATCTCTTCGTTAGTTGGGGGAAGAATCAGCACGAATCGGATTTTTTGAGGAACGTATCGAGAGAGAATTGGATTTGGTTAGACAATGTGTGGTTGGTAAACAAGGATTGGTTTTTTAGCAGGGTACGGAATGTATTGTCAAATATTCAATATGATTCCACAAGATCTATTTTCGTTCAAGTAACGGATTCTAGCCAATCGAAAGGATCCTCTGATCAATCCAGAGATCATTTCGATTCCATTAGAAATGAGGATTCAGAATATCACACATTGATCGATCAAACAGAGATTCAGCAACTAAAAGAAAGATCGATTCTTTGGGATCCTTCCTTTCTTCAAACGGAACGAACAGAGATAGAATCAGATCGATTCCCGAAATGCCTTTTTGGATCTTCCTCAATGTCCCGGCTATTCACGAAACGTGAGAAGCAGATGATTATTCATCTGCTTCCGAAAGAAATCGAAGAATTTCTTGGGAATCCTACAAGATCAATTCGTTCTTTTTTCTCTGACAGATGGTCAGAACTTCATCTGGGTTCGAATCCTACTGAGAGGTCCACTAGAGATCAGAAATTTTTGAAGAAAAAACAAGATGTTTCTTTTGTCCCTTCCAGGCGATCGGAAAATAAAGAAATGGTTGATATATTCAAGATAATTACGTATTTACAAAATACCGTCTCAATTCATCCTATTTCATCAGATCCGGGATGTGATATGGTTCCGAAGGATGAACCAGATATGGACAGTTCCAATAAGATTTCATTCTTGAAAAAAAATCCATTTTTGGATTTATTTCATCTATTCCATAACCGGAACAAAGGGGGATACACGTTACACCACGATTTTGAATCAGAAGAGAGATTTCAAGAAATGGCAGATCTATTCACTCTATCAATAACCGAGCCGGATCTGGTGTATCATAGGGGATTTGCCTTTTCTATTGATTCCTACGGGTTGGATCAAAAAAAATTCTTGAATGAGGTATTCAACTCCAGAGATGAATCGAAAAAGAAATCTTTATTGGTTCTACCTC